GTATTCTATCAGATCCGATACTATAGTATAGTAAGAAAGAAATATAGATATTTCTTTCTTACCATATCTATTATTTTTAGTGTAGTGTATAAAGTTGTACTTTATAATTTTATAATAAAGACAGGGACTTCGTGTCGATCAATCTACAATATTATCTTGATATATGTAATGTAAATATCAAGATAATATAATATATGGAATTTACATAGAACCAATTCTCTTTTTTTTATACATTTTTTTTGATCAATATTAAAAAACTGTCTTGTCTTACTTTCTAGTTATAATTTATCGATTTCTTTTTATTTGCAATCTGAGTCTCGTGATCTATCGAAAGAATCAACGAAGGAAAAAGCATTAGCGGCATCTATTAAAGAGCCGTAATATCGTAATATTTTTTCTAGCATTCCTAAGAAAAACTGGATTGATCCATTGACAGGAGTTCTATGGTCACTTCTTCGTATTTTAAAAGGGAATAAGTATAATAAAATAATAAACCTCACAAATTTTTAATGCTTGAAACCCTGATAAAGTCAAAATGTAATTTCGAAAAAAAAAAATAATAAAAGAATCGGTAAGTGCGCAATATGTGACTCCCAAGTCAAGATCTTATTATGCATACTCTCTTGTTATACAACTACTATGCCTAATTTTTTCTCATAGAAATCGTGTATACACTTAAAAATTTTCTTTTTGAGCAGGAAAAAGTAAAGTAAAGAGGGAAACAAAAAAGGGGGGGTCGGGCCTTCTTTAGTATCCATCTAAAACTAAAATTATGGGAAGAGCCCGTTCATTGAAATAGAAAATTTAGGACGAATTTGGTTGGAATAAAATTCCAATAATCTGTATCCCTTTGCTTTCGAGATACAAATATGGGAATCCTGGAAATATCTCTTTGATTGAAAGAATTTTATTCATAAAATACATTACTCCACTAGAATCCAATGTAAGGTAATAAATGAAGATATTTTTAAAATAATTCAAAACATGTTGCAGAACGATCTAGAAAACAATTGATATGGTTTGATTCCTCAATCAATTCGTAGTACCTCTAGAGTCCACTTCTTCCCCATACTACGAGTGAAAGGGAAAAAGTAAAGACTACCATTAAAGCAGCCCAAGCGAGACTTACTATATCCATGTGAATTATGTCCCCTATCTCTATGAAGGAATTATTCCATTATTGCTCATTAATAATAGTCGAATCAACGGCGCAGAGTCAAAAAGGGACTCTGACCGAACACTGTTGATGAACTAATCCCAATAACTTCTACTAAATTCCTATACGACTTTTAATTGGGAAAGACTAAACACAAGTAAAATAGGCAATGACACCTTAATGGAATGTTACGAATGGAACATATAGGAATAATAAGGCCTGTTCTTTTTGCCCGTTTTTATCTTTATATAAGTTAATTATATTCTCCATTCAGTCTAATATTGAATGTGAACGCTCATAAATTCTCGTGAGTCTGTATAGATATATAGTAAGTACTCTTATTATTATTATTTATTAAGTATATTTAAGTATATGTATATAAAGGCTCTTCCGGTCTTTACACAACTAAACTGCTAATTTAATTAGATTTCGTATCTGGTCTATCCAACGGAATTCAAGACTTAGCCAGTATACACTACATTAGTAGTAGAATAGAGGAGAGGGGATCTGGAAGTCGTGATAGCCCTTCCACCATTAGAATCTTTTTAATCCTAGATGCAAAGATTTACTATAATCTTTTAGAAAACACCCAGGCCGAATGCACAATCCGTTTCTGCTGCCGGGGAAAAAGGGGTGAGTTATATATCAACAGAACATAATAAGAGATTTCGAGTCTTTTATTGATCAGGCGACACCCGGATTTGAACTGGGGAAAAAGGATTTGCAGTCCCCCGCCTTACCACTCGGCCATGTCGCCAAAATAATACAAAAAAAAATAGATGGAAATTTTTCTGCTTAAGGTTGGATTACTGAACCACTTTTTTGTACTTGTATATTGAAGCCTTTTTTTATTAATTCTTTTCCGAAAATAAGGGCCTTTTTTTGATTTAATTTGATCCACTTCTTCGATTGATTCTATAGTATCTCAAAACACACAAACACAGTGCCTAAAAACTTCCCCTCATTTTTCTATTGAAAAGTAAAATGTGTATTTAAAAAAAAACAAGTTGATGGCAAATTTGAACCATGAACTATTGACTATTGACTCCTGGCTGCAAATTCATGAATGAGTCTTGGATTTGAATATCAAATTTTGTTTTCCTAATTACACAAGAAAATAAAAAATGATACATAACTAATCAGTGTTTATTCAGTATTTTTTATTTTCAATTTCTCCATTTCAATTATAACAATATCATTATAACAATATATATGGGTAGATGTAAACCCCAGAACATAAATTGTTACACAGATATCTAATTGGTTATCTTATTTATATATGTTGCCTATAGGGAATAGGGAATTCTCAGAAAATTTTTGTGTTTCAAATTTTAATTTTCATGG